ACATATATAATATTATATATAATATTGTATAATAATTGTATATTAAGCTAGATTTAGCCTCTACCTTTATTCTAGAGTACAACTTTATACACTACAATAATACCAATAGATCATATGGTCGAAAGATTCATCTATTTCTTTCTACCATACGATCTATCTATTAGAATACTACAGATTATAGTCCGCTTATTTCATTTAAGTTTCGCAAAAATTGGAATCCTTTTCATTTTATTTCGTCAATTTTTGATAAGAACTCAGAAGTAAAGTTTAATTCAAATTTCAAATTAATGATTAATTAATTAATTATTTTGACTGATTGTTTTTACGTAAATGATAAGTAGAAAGGCGGTAGGAACTAGAACGAATAGTGCAGTAGCAACAAATGCAAGAATATTTACTCCCATAAGAATATTTACTCCCATAATCTAATATTTTTTTTACTTCGCAATAACTTGGGATTTAGTCCCATAGCTTTCACTTGTAAATTCAATGAATGAATTCCCTCTTAATCTCGCTGGTTTTGAATCGGATGAATATCATGAATAACAATATCTGAGCTGTCAAATAAATTTGTCGTCGAAAATGGAATAGTATAACATAGGAAGTTTTTTTATCCATACCGAATCCCAGCTCGGATTCCGGACCCAATCCCAAATTCCTTTATTCCTTTATTTATATTTATCGTCTGTTTCCGTTCTTTTTTTTTCTATAATCTACTCTATGTACAATGATCTGATGAAGTATCATCAGATTGCCCTTCCACTTCCATTAGTCACATAGTTACAAATCAAAACAAGAAAGAAACTAATTTATTATTCCATTGCTAATGCTAAGAGGACCTCTGTCCTTTACCCCCTTCCGTAGATTATTAGCACTGGGTATATATCAAAGGCTCAGCGTGCAATTTGAATGCAATCCATTTTTTAATTAGTAATTGAGGTTATACAAAACCGGGGCCATAAAGAGAAATTGTTTAATCTAGAAAAGTCTTCTAATTCTCTTAGTCTTAGGGGAATCTTGTTAAATTCATTTTTTATTGTGAATTCCATTTGTGTATGTGTGCCCCTCTCCAAAAAAAAGAACATAGTATTCTATTCCACGGATCGGGAACAATCGAAAAAAAGGATCCGGGATTTCTTGGAATGCTTACTATAATGCTACGTATAATTGTATTAATCCGCCCATCTCCTACCGCAAAGAAAAGAAAAAAGGGTCTTTTTTTTTGGGAATGAAATTCTGCCCCTGGCCCCCTTTCGAATTGATTGATGTATTTAGTGGATCCGTCGGGACTGACGGGGCTCGAACCCGCAGCTTCCGCCTTGACAGGGCGGTGCTCTGACCAATTGAACTACAATCCCAGAGAAATAAGGGATCTAGCAGAAATTTGGATTCTTTATCTCCGTATCGAGTATTTTTGAGGGGCGCGGGGATTATACGTGGTAGATTGGCGAATTTTTGGGCCGAGCTGGATTTGAACCAGCGTAGACATATTGCCAACGAATTTACAGTCCGTCCCCATTAACCGCTCGGGCATCGACCCAGGAGGAATCGCTTGTAAGACTATTGGGAATTCGTGATCAACTTCCTTTCCTAGTCCCCTACCCCCAGGGGAAGTCGAATCCCCGCCGCCTCCTTGAAAGGGAGATGTCCTGAACCGCTAGACGATGGGGGCCCGCTTGTCTAACTGTCATGATACTATGATCATAGTATGAAGAGTTTTTTTTTATTGTCAATGTATGATTAGATCCGAGGAATCTTTCCGCTTTTCCTAATTGCAGATAACTTGTTGATTTGTCATTCATATTCATGAATCTCATTAGAATGGGAATTCTCTACTCTATCTCTATATCTATATATATCTATATATATAAAAAAAATATATATAAATCTAGATATATAAAAAAATCTAGATATAGAAAAAAAATCTAAATCTAGTATCGAAATCTATATTTATTTCGTCTAATATAAATATAAAAAAGTGTAAATAATACTTTTGGTTCGGTCTTGAAACAATTCATTACAATTTACCTTAGACTTGCTGGGTAAATCGATTTTATTTTTCAATAAAAAGCCACTAGCAAGTATGAGTCTACCGTATGGACTTATGTATATATACTGTATATACATAATAGAATACTAATAAACTAATACTAATAATAACTAATATTATATTATTGATATATTATATATATTATATATCCGTATTATATCTATACTCTGTATTAATATTGAATTAATATTAATATTTAATATTAATATAGAATATCCGTATTAATAATATATTAAATATTAATATTTAATATTAATATAGAATATCCGTATTAATAATATATTATTAATATATAATAATATATATATAAATAATTCTATATCTATATTCTATTCTGTATATATATACATATAGATTGTATATATATATTGTATCCACATAATAACCCATTCAAGAATTCAATCAAATAAGCCCTTTTAACTCAGCGGTAGAGTAACGCCATGGTAAGGC